TCGAAAAGCAATGAAAAAGGCTATTGAATTAGCTGAGCAAGCGGATACAAAAGGAATTCAAATCCAAATTGCAGGGCGTATCGACGGAAAAGAAATCGCGCGTGTCGAATGGGTCCGAGAAGGTAGGGTTCCTCTACAAACCATTGGAGCGAAAATTGAGTATTGCTCCTATAGAGTTCGAACTATCTATGGGGTATTAGGAATCAAAATTTGGATATTTATAGATGAAGAATAAGAAGAATAATAAGACTCTGCTTATCTTTACATTCTATTCTGCGATAGAACAAAAAATGAAAGATTCTTTCATTTTTTGATGTTCAATCAAAAAAGGAATAGTTCGAAATTTATAAATTCTATAAGGTTAAATAAAAATTTGATTGATCATTTGAGAGAATTGCTATGCTTAGTGTGCGACTCGTTGGGTTTTTTAGGCTTAGGATTCAAAAAAAAAATGGGCGAACCACAGTATAAGCTAATAACTATAGCACTAATAACCAACTCATCGCTTCGGATTATCTGGATCCAAAAAATCAGTCAAGATATGATATATTGGTCATATCATTATAGCAACTGAAATCTTTTTTTGCACTAAGTAAAAGAAAAAACCAATCTGATTTTGAATATATCTAAATTGTGAAGCAAAATAAAATAAAAAAGTATGCAGATAAATAGAAGGATGAGAGAAAGAGAGAAAAAGAAATAGCAATGAAATGATATATGATTCCAATATGTAAGGTCTATGAAGCACCTCATAATCATAAAGAGCAATGTAATAGAGCATGAATAGAGATTCATCAATAATTAGATAAATATCTGTTCGTCGAAGAAAAAATCAAGAGCCTTAAGTCAATAAAGACTGAGAAGGTTGACTCAAGAACAAATTAACAAATTTCATTTTTTAACTTTAATATTAAATTAATATTAAATTAATATTAAATTAATATTAAATTAAGGCTCCATTGGGGAATTCAGACCTAAGCATTAATCGAGAAGCGATGGGGACGACGGAACCCGTGAATGCAGAGGATTCTATTGAAAATAAATCCTAATGATTTATCGGGTAGGATAGCGGAACAAACCAGAGACCACTTCATTTCTTTTTATTCTTATTCTGAGAGGTCATGGGTTAACCCGACAACTGAAATAGATATTGAAAGAGTAAATATTATATTGAAAGAGTAAATATTCGCCCGCGAAAATTTTATTTTCATTTTATTTGATTGTTAAATTTTTGTCGATCCGATATGAATATGATAAAAAAAGACAAAACAAAATAAAGACTCATTATAACATTATAACAAAAACAAGATCAGACATTATCTATAAATAGAATCCATGTTTGATTACTTATATATTATATATATGCAATATATATCTAAACAAGATATACAAATTTCTAATAGATCAAATAAAATCTCAAAGCAAAGAATCCCATCTATTATTCATTAACTACCTGTATATCTTAAGAATCAAATAAAATATTTTTTAGTCATTTTTTTCGCAAGGAGCTGGATGAGAAGAAACTCTCATGTCCAGTTCTGTAGTAGAGATGGAATTGATAACCAACCATCAACTATAACCCCAAAAGAACCCGATTTCGTAAACAACATAGAGGAAGAATGAAAGGAATATCTTATCGAGGTAATCACATTTGTTTCGGTAGATATGCTCTTCAAGCGCTTGAACCCGCTTGGATTACTTCTAGACAAATAGAAGCGGGGCGCCGCGCAATGACACGAAATGTACGCCGTGGTGGAAAAATATGGGTACGTATATTTCCAGACAAACCAGTTACGGTAAGACCTACAGAAACACGTATGGGTTCGGGGAAAGGATCTCCCGAGTACTGGGTAGCTGTCGTTAAACCGGGCAGAATACTTTATGAAATGAGCGGAGTAGCCGAAAATATAGCAAGAAAGGCTATTTCAATAGCGGCGTCAAAAATGCCTATAAAAACTCAATTCATTATTTCAGGATAGGAATATAGAACCAAACAAAGGAAAGAAGTCTTGGGAATAAAAAAAACAATTACGGGTTTCCTCTTTTTTTGACAAACAATATTTCTTTTTTTCTTCGTCCTTTGTTACATTGAAAGAAGAGATTAAAAAAATGATTCAACCTCAGACCCATTTGAATGTAGCAGATAACAGCGGGGCCCGAGAATTAATGTGTATTCGAGTCATAGGAGCTAGTAATCGCCGATATGCTCATATTGGTGACGTTATTGTTGCTGTGATCAAGGAAGCAGTACCAAATACAAATACACCTCTAGAAAGATCAGAAGTGATCAGAGCTGTAATTGTACGTACTTGTAAAGAACTCAAACGCGACAACGGTATGATAATACGATATGATGACAATGCTGCAGTTGTCGTTGATCAAGAAGGAAATCCAAAAGGAACTCGAATTTTTGGTGCGATCGCTCGGGAATTGAGACAGTTAAATTTCACTAAAATAGTTTCATTAGCTCCTGAGGTATTATAAGACGACACCTCAATATAGTTATAGGATTTAAATTAGAGTATTTAAATAACATAGATTAATTAGTTGACATAGATTAATTAGTAGATTGTGTCTCACGTATATACCTTTACTAAGTAAAAAAAAAGAACATGTTGGTTATATCAAAATTCGGGAACAATAACAATTTTAGTTTACCATGAGTAAGGACACTATTGCTGACATAATAACCTCTATACGAAATGCTGACATGAATAGAAAAGGAACGGTTCGCATACGATCTACTAACATCACTGAAAACATTGTTAAAATACTTTTACGAGAAGGTTTTATCGATAACGTAAGGAAACATCGGGAAAGCAACAAATATTTTTTGGTTTTAACCCTACGACATAGAAGGAATAGGAAAGGGCCCTATAGAACTATTTTAAATTTACGACGGATCAGTCGACCCGGTCTACGAATCTATTCTAACTATCAACAAATTCCTAGAATTTTAGGCGGAATGGGGATTGTAATTCTTTCTACTTCTCGGGGTATAATAACAGACCGGGAGGCTCGACTACAAGGAATCGGCGGAGAAATTTTGTGTTATATATGGTAATCTGTCTGATATCCGAATTGTATCCGAAATTTTCCATTTGTGAAAAAAAAAAAAGAAAAAAACATGGGTTGTCTAATAGAACTCCTCCTGCCCTACGCTAGTTGATACGTCAAAGAAGTTTTACCTGGAATAAAAGAACAAAAATAGATTCATGAAGGTTTAATTAGTAAATCACGTACACTCCAGATTCCTTTAGATAATGAAGATCTGATTCTAGGTTATGTTTCAGGAAGGATCCGATCGAGTTTTATACGTATCCCACCGTGAGATAGAGCCAACAAAAGTGAAGTAAGTGCTTATGATTCAACCAAGGGGCGTATAATTTATAGACTCCGCAACAAGGATTCGAACGATTAGGTAGTTTTTTCAACTTCAAGATTCCTTTCAGGGAGATCCAATTCAAGGTTCAAAAATTTCAAGAAACTTATTTTCTTCCAATAAGTGGATTCGAAAAAATTTAAGGAATAACAACTATGAAAATAAGGGCTTCCGTTCGTAAAATTTGTGAAAAATGTCGACTAATCCGTAGGAGGGGACGAATTATCGTAATTTGTTCCAACCCGAGACATAAACAAAGACAAGGATAATCTTTCTATATCTAACTTTCTATTCTAAAAAGAACTCCTTAAAGAAAAGAAACTAATCTTAAAGAAAGCGATGAACAAATAAAAATAGAAGATCTGTTTTAACATGAAATGGATATATCCATATATCTCTGACTTATCTTTATGAAATGATAAAAAAAATATGGCAAAACCTATACCAAAAGTTGGTTCACGTAGGAATTGGCGCAGTAGTGCACGGAAAAGTGCACGTAGAATACCAAAAGGGGTTATTCATGTTCAAGCAAGTTTCAACAATACCATTGTTACTGTTACAGATGTACGAGGTCGAGTAATTTCTTGGTCCTCCGGCGGTACTTGTGGGTTCAAGGGTCCAAGAAGAGGGACTCCTTTTGCTGCTCAAACCGCAGCGGGAAATGCTATTCGAGCAGTAGTAGACCAAGGTATGCAAAAAGTGGAAGTTAGGATAAAGGGTCCTGGTCTCGGAAGAGATGGAGCATTACGAGCTATTCGTAGAAGTGGTATACGATTAAGTCTCGTACGGGATATAAGCCCTATGCCACATAATGGCTGTAGACCCCCTAAAAAAAGACGTGTGTAGACTAAAGAGATTTCAAGAGAAATAAATGATTCAATGATCTGATCAAATAATATTACTATGGTTCGAGAGAAAGTAAAAGTCTCTACTCGGACACTACAGTGGAAGTGTGTTGAATCAAGAACGGATAGTAAGCGTCTTTTTTATGGACGCTTTATTCTGTCTCCACTTATGAAAGGCCAAGCCGACACAATAGGCATTGCGATGCGAAGAGCTTTGCTTGGAGAAATAGAAGGAACATGCATTACACGTGCAAAATCTGAGAAAATACCACACGAATATTCTACCATAGTAGGTATTCAAGAATCAGTACACGAAATTTTAATGAATTTGAAAGAAATTGTATTGAGAAGTAATTTGTATGGAACTCGTAACGCCTTTATTTGTGCGAAGGGTCCCGGATATGTAACTGCTCAAGACATCATCTTACCACCTTCTGTGGAAATCGTTGATAATACACAGCATATAGCTAGCCTAACCGAACCAATTGATTTGTGTATTGCATTACAAATCGAGAGAAATAGAGGATACGGTATAAAAACTCCAAAGACCATTCACGACGGAAGTTATCCTATAGATGCTGTATTCATGCCTGTTCGAAATGCGAATCATAGTATTCATTGTTATGGGAATGATAATGAAAAACAGGAGATCCTTTTTCTAGAAATATGGACAAATGGAAGTTTAACTCCTAAAGAAGCACTTCATGAAGCCTCTCGGAATTTGATTGATTTATTTATTCCCTTTCTACATGCGGAAGAAGAAAACTTACATT